GAAGACGAAAAAAACTTTTTTGCTTATCGATCTACTATCAGAAATTCAATGCGTAATCTCAGCACTCAATCTTTATTCCTCAATCATCTCATTTTTCAATTATTCAACCATTTCTTTTCTACAAGTTCAGTGTTAGCCAGATTAGTCAACATTTATATGTTTCGATGCAACAACAAGATGTTATTTGTAACAAGTAGTTTTGTTGGTTGGTTAATTGGTCACATTTTATTCATGCAATGGGTTGGATTGGTATTAGTCTGGATACGGCCAGGTCGTTTGGTTAGATTGAACGTACTGATTCGATCTAAGAAGTACCTGCCGTCACAATTTAAGTCCTTTATGTCAGACTTTACATACCTTATGTTAAACTTGATAAATGATCCGGGTCGAATCTATAGTATTCTCTTATTTATTATCTGTACATTCTCTTCAGGCAGAATGCCCGTACTCCTGCTTACTAAGAAACCGAAAGCACCTTTCCACTTACAACTAAAAAGAAAAACGAAAGAAGGGGGGGAAAGTCAGGAAGAAAGAGATGTAGAAATAGAAAGAGCTTCCGAAAAAAATCAAGAAATCTTCGGGGGTGACTTTGTTGAAAAACTTCCTGTGAAGCTTCTTTTTAATTGTCAAGAATGGACTCGCCCCTTTCGATACGTAAAAAACAATCAAGTTGAAGGGGGTGTAAAAAGTGAAACGTCAGAATATTTTTTTGTTACATGCGAAAGTGATGGAAAACTAAGAATATCTTTTGCATCTCTGCCCAGTTTGTCAACTTTTTGGAAAATGATACAAAGAAAAATAGACGCATTCACACCCAAAAAACCCCCAAAAACCTCCAATGAAGAACTGTATAATTATTGGATTTATACAAAGAACAAAAAAAAGATCACGGAAAAAAACAAATTTCTAAATAGAATTAAGGCTTTAGACAAGGGATTTCTTTTTCTGGATATCCTTGAAAAAAGAACTAGATTGTATAACGATATGATTGAAAAAAATAAAAACCTTCGTAAATCGTATGGACCTTTTTTTAATGAAAAGACTCTAAAAAACAAAAACTACGTGCCTAAAATGCATGAGCCTTTATTGACCGGGCCATATCGTGCAAGAGTCGCAAGAGGTATTTTCTTGGTGCGTACACCACGCACTGATTCAACCTCACTTGTAAAAAAAAAAAAAAAAAATAGGATTCATCGTTTCCTTTGGAATACCCTTTTTCGTGTTGGTACTAAATATACATATTCAAAAAAAAAATATGATAAAAACAATCAAAAAAGAAAAAAAATTGGATTGATACAAATACAAAAATCAATCCCTGAATGGAAATCAAAATTAATCAACGATTTGGAATTCGCGTTCCGGGACTATGAAGCCTCTGCGTGGAAGAAAGTAGATACCGATATACACTCAAGAACCCTTAAACAGATACTGCTATTTAGTCAGCAAAGCCTGCTTCCTGATCCCTCGCTCCCAGACGAGGTGGTGGTGGCACAGTATTTGGATGAACCGGATTTTCGTCGAAACATAATTAAGGGTTCTGGACGCGCTCAAAGGCGGAAAACTATTGCGAAACAGCTTCTCCCAAGGCCGTCTTCCCCCCTTTTTTGGGGCAAAACCCAAAGTAAGCTTGAGGTTATGTTGAAACGACTTTTTTTTAGAAATTTGAAAAGAAGAAAAAAAATAATAGATCCAAAAGCGAAGAACGAAAAAAGGAAAAGAAAACGCGAAGAAAGAATGCGGATAGAAACAGAAGAAGCCTGGGAAAACCTGTCACATGGACCACAAATAAGAACTTCCTTATTAGTAATGCAATCGATTCTTAGAAAATATATTCTATTCCCTTTATTCATAATAGCTAAAAATACTGTCCATTTCTTATCAGATCGAGTTTCTGACTGGGATGCGGATTTTGCGGAATGGGATAAAGAAATACACATTCCATGTACGCATAGTGGTGTTCCATTAAGAGAAAACGAACTTTTGACCTATTTTTTGGAAGAAGGTTTTGACATAAAAATAATATCTCCTTTCTCCTTGAAACCTTGGTGCAGATCTAAACTACAAGCCTCTGTTAGAAATCTAACAAAAAAAAAAAAGAAAAGTAAAAAATTGGAACTGGGCTTTTGTTATTTAACCGTTTGGGGAATGGAAGCTGACGAGGCTTTCGGTTCTCCCCGAACAAGAGATGCTTCTTCTTCCCCTTTTATTGCCTTTTTGAAACCCGTTTTAAAGAAACTAGAAAAAAAAACGAAAAAAAAGACAAAGAAAGTTCTAACAGTTTTAAAAAAAGTAGTAAGAAAACTATCAAAGGGAAATGAAATTACATTAGATAAATTGAAAAGATTATCTAAATCAAGTAAAACTAAAGATGAATCATTTACTCAAATTGGATCTATAGATTGGGCAAATTATTCACATACAGAACTACAAATGAAGAATCTAACTGATACAACAAGCATAATGAGAAATGAAATACAAAGACTTGAAAAAGATAAAATAAAAGTAATTTCTGAAATAAAAAGTAGTATAAATTCGAATGTAGAATTAGAATCACAACCGCCAAAAAATAATTGGAAAATATTAATACGAAGAAATATTCGATTAATCATTAAATTACATTATTTTATAAAAATTTTCATTGAAAAAAAATACATAGATATCTTTCTACCTATCATTAACATTGCCAGAATAAATACAAAACATTTTGTTGACTCAATGATTGGGAAATACATTTCTAATAATGAAAGAAATGAATCTAAAAATGAAACAACTGAAAAAGACATTAACTTTATTTCTATTTCAACTATCAAAAAGTCACGACCTACTAAGAAGAATTCACATATCTTTTATGACTTATCTTCCTTGTCGCAAGGATATGTATTTTTTAAATTATCACAACCCCAAGTTATTAACTTGTCTAAGTTAAGATCTGCTCTTCAATATCATGGAACATCTTTTTTTCTTAAGACTACAATAAAGAATTCTTTTGGAATACAAGGCATATTTAATGCCCAATTAAGACATAAGAAACTTCGAAGTTATGATCAATGGAAAAACTGGTTAAGAGGTCATTTTCAATACAATTCTCCGATTGAATGGTCTAGATTAATACCACAAAAATGGCGAAATAGAGTCAATCAGCGTTGGACAGCTGAAAATAAAGATTTAAAAAAATGGAGTTCATATGAAAAAGACCTATTATTTTCATTTCATTCCACAAATCAAAATTCTTATGAAATATATTCCCAACAAGAAAAATTTCTAAAATCCTATAGATATGGTCTTTTATCATATCAATTTCTTAATTATGAAACGAAGAAAGACTCATCTATTTATGGACCACCATTACAAGTAAATAAGAAGAAAAACAAAAACCTTTTTTACACTATAGACAAATTCGTTTATGAGGATATGAATATGGGTCTCAAAAATAATAAGGCCTTTGTTCTTTCTCTTTATCTAAGAAGGATGAATGTTATAGATATGGAAAAAAGGTTAGATAGAAAATATTTTGATTGGAAAAAAAAAATTCTAAGACAAAATAACAATGATATTGAAAAAGAGCCTTTGTATATTAGAATTCAAAAAGATCCAGAAGATATAGAAAGCACTCCACCCAATTCCGAAGAAATCTTTGTTGATTGGCTAAAAATAGATAAAATGCCAATGAAATCCCCCAAAAAAGGGGATTGGGAATTTTGGTTCTTCACAGAATTTGTGCTACTTTATAAAGCATATAAAGTGAAACCTTGGACTATACCAAGCCAACTCCTTGTTTTAAATGTACATTTGAGTAACCCTCTATATAACTATCAAAGAATGAGGGAGATTGATTCAAAGAATCGAGTCAACACAAGACTGGCACTTGGTGGTTTTCTTAAAGAGTTTTTGGCTTTTCAAGTGCACTGGTACAATAAGGTTGTGGCGCAAAGAACGCTCGATATGTTCGTGCCATTTAGCTACCTGATGGAGGAGGGAAAAGCTCTGAAAAAAGTGGTCAATTCGGTGATAATCTCTCTGGGAACGAAAAGAATAGGTCCAAATCACACAAGGGTTAGCAACAAGAGATGGATGACTAAAAAACTGCAATTTGGGATAATGTTTCTCGACCCCATTTGTCTGCCTAGAAGAATTAATAGATATTTTATTACGTATCAAACCATAAGCATTTCGTTGGTTCATAAAAGCAAGCAACAAATTAAGCAAAGATACCGAGACGAAAGAATCGATTTTCATCATAATAATTTTGATGAATCCACTCCACGCCATCAAAGAATAACAGGAAATAGAGAGCAAAATTATTATGATTTGCTTATTCCTGAAAATATTTTATCATCTAGACGTCGTAGAGAGTTGAGAATTCTAATTTCTTTCAATTTGAAAAAGAGGAATTTGAAAAAGACGAATGTTGGGGATAGAAATCCAGTATTTTGCAACAAGACTAAGATAAGAAACTGTGGTCCATTTTTGAAGAAAAGTAAACATCGTGATAGAGATAAAAATGAATTAATTAAATTAAAGTTCTTTCTTTGGCCTAATTATCGATTAGAAGATTTAGCTTGTATGAATCGTTATTGGTTTGATACCAATAATGGAAGTCGTTTCAGCATGTTAAGAATCTATATGTATCCACGATTAAAAATTGGTTGATGGTACATTCTTTCTCTATATTCTCTACCATATAGAGTCTATGAAAGTAAACAAAACAGCGGAACATATGCCCTGCCTTACATCCCAGTTCTCTAATATTCTCTACCATATAGAGTCTATGAAAGTAAACAAAACAGCGGAACATATGCCCTGCCTTACATCCCAGTTTCCTACGATACTCAGTCAACGGCGTATCAATTAGATCTACAAATGCATCAAGGAAATCTTCGTAATTTTAGGTTTCAATTATTTGCTTTTCTGAGTGTAAAAACCATCTTTTTGTATCTCTATTTTGTATCTTTATTCGAATCAAATTCAAAATTGGATTGATTCATGTTAATTGATAAAATAAGGAATCCATAAAGAAATTAAGATTCTTGTGTATACTACATTAAAATAGTTGGTATTATTATTACTGATCAATAAAATCCATATCTGTTCTATAAAAGGGGAGGGGGAAATTCTTTATATGCTAAAAAATGCATTCGTTTCCATTATTTTGGAAGAGGAAAACAAAGAAAACTGGGGGTCTGCTGAATTTCAAGTAGTTAATTTCACCAATAAGATACGAAAACTTACTTCCCATTTTGAATTGCACAAAAAAGACTATTTGTCTCAGAGAGGCCTGCGAAAAATTCTGGGAAAACGTCAACGGCTGCTGGCCTATTTGTCAAAAAAAAATAGAATACGTTATAAAGAATTAATTGATCAATTAAAAATTAGAATACGTTATAAAGAATTAATTGATCAATTGAATATTCGAGAAACAAAAGTTGATTGAAGAGTCGGTTTGAATTTTTCGCTTCAACTTTAATGAACTTCTTTTCACCTTCAACAATTCATGGAAAAATGAATCGGGAAAAAGCCTATGACTACGTCAGCTACAAGAAAAGACCTCATGATAGTCAATATGGGTCCTCACCACCCATCAATGCACGGTGTTCTTCGACTCATTGTTACTCTAGATGGAGAAGATGTTATTGACTGTGAACCAATATTGGGTTATTTACACAGAGGGATGGAAAAAATTGCGGAAAACCGAACAATTATACAATATTTGCCTTATGTAACACGTTGGGATTATTTAGCTACTATGTTCACAGAAGCAATAACTGTAAATGCACCAGAGCAGTTAGGCAATATTCAAGTACCTAAAAGGGCCAGCTATATCCGAGTCATCATGTTGGAGTTAAGTCGTATAGCTTCGCATTTGTTATGGCTTGGCCCTTTTATGGCAGATATTGGGGCACAAACCCCTTTCTTCTATATTTTTCGAGAAAGAGAATTGATATATGACCTATTCGAAGCTGCCACCGGTATGCGAATGATGCATAATTTTTTTCGTATCGGAGGGGTAGCTGCTGATTTACCTCATGGATGGATAGATAAATGTTTGGATTTTTGCGATTATTTTTTAAGAGAGGTTGCTGAATATCAAAATCTTATTACACGTAATCCTACTTTTTTAAAACGAGTTGAAGGGGTAGGCATTATTGGCGGAGAGGAGGCGATAAATTGGGGTTTATCGGGACCAATGCTACGAGCTTCCGGAATACAATGGGATCTTCGTAAAGTTGATCAGTATGAGTGTTACGACGAATTCGATTGGGAAGTCCAATGGCAAAAAGAGGGGGATTCATTAGCTCGTTATTTAGTACGAATCACTGAAATGACAGAATCCATAAAAATTATTCAACAGGCTCTCGAAGGAATTCCGGGGGGGCCCTATGAGAATTTAGAAATCCGACGCTTTGAGAGACTAAGGGATACGAAATGGAATGATTTTGACTATCGATTTATTAGTAAAAAACCTTCTCCGACTTTTGAATTGTCGAAGCAAGAACTTTATGTGAGAGTTGAAGCCCCAAAAGGAGAATTGGGAATTTTTCTGATAGGAGATAAGAGTGTTTTTCCTTGGAGATGGAAAATCCGACCACCAGGTTTTATCAATTTGCAAATTCTTCCTCAGCTAGTTAAAAGAATGAAATTGGCTGATATTATGACGATATTAGGTAGCATAGACATCATTATGGGAGAAGTTGATCGTTAAAATGATAATTGATACAACAGAAGCACAAGCTATCGATTCTTTTTCTAGATTGGAATCCTTAAAAGAATTCGATGGGATCATATGGATGCTTGGCCCTATTTTGACTCTTGTATTAGGAATCACAATAGCTGTACTAGTAATTGTTTGGTTAGAAAGAGAAATATCTGCAGGGATACAACAACGTATTGGACCTGAATACGCCGGTCCTTTAGGAATTCTTCAAGCTCTAGCAGATGGTACAAAATTACTTTTCAAAGAGAATCTTCTGCCCTCTCGAGGAGATATTCGTTTATTCAGTATCGGACCATCCATCGCAGTCATATCAATTCTACTAAGTTATTTAGTAATTCCTTTTGGCTATCATCTTGTTCTAGCTGATCTCAGTATTGGTATTTTTTTATGGATTGCAATTTCAAGTATTGCCCCCATTGGACTTCTTATGTCAGGATATGGATCAAATAATAAATATTCCTTTTTAGGTGGTTTACGAGCCGCTGCTCAATCAATTAGTTATGAAATCCCATTAACTCTATGTGTGTTATCAATATCTCTACGTGTGATTCGTTAAGACATAAAATTTACCCTACTTCTTTATCTTTCTAGGAAGGGCCTTTCATGAGTTGAATAGAGATTTTCATTTTTTATTCATCATTCGGGTTGATGAACTAAACCAGATAGTTATATGAGTGAAAGAAACAGCTTATAAATTTGCAGTAAAAAGATTGAGTCTCATTTTCTATGTACAAGAGTTAAGTGAAAGTAACCATAAACATTAGAAACGGTTTACCCCAAGATTGGTT